TATCATAAGGAATTCGAACAACTGCTTCAAATACAGTATCGGGAAGTACCGCTTGCGGAACCTCAATATCCACCGGTTTATTAGCTAAATGGCAATTGGCGCATACAATACGTCCAGTCGCTTCTCGTGGATTTTCATAACCCTGCTGTGCAAAAATGGGATATGCATTTGAAATGGATGTACGAGTGATGATATATATCATGAGCGATATGGAAATAGATCGAGTAATTTGTTCCTTTATCCAAGAAAAAGTATTTCTAGTTTGCATGGTCCAACCATTGATCCCGAAAATATATTTATACAATAAATTTGGGTAGGTCACTAATGGAGTTTCCTATCCACGATTCTGTTATTTACTGGAATAATTTGTTTTGACTCGATTAATATATAGGAATATAGGATGAATCTCCGGATGGGTAGAAATAGAAAGCGATTTTCAATGCTTTGCTTATGTACAACTGCAAAGTAAGAAACATTATAATTGGATTAGGTAGATAATTTTTCAGTCATTCATTGAATGATAAATCACTACAAGTGACGGAGATACGCGATTTAAATAACGGAAAATCCAATATTTTAAAATTGTATCTAGAATGACTGGAAAAGTGGAAACAAGGCCAGATATAATTTGATCATTATGAACAAATCCAAAATCCTTGTAGACAAAGCCAATCATCAGTTCCCAACCATGGGGCGAATGAAATCCGATACATAAATCAGTTAATAAAAGAAGAGAAAAAGCTTTTATTGTGTCACTTAAGTTATATAGGAATTCTTGAGCCCAAGAGTTAAGAATAACGAGTTCTTTATTACCCAAAATAGAATAACCACTTAGAATAATGAAAGATATTATATTTGTCGAGAAGTGCAAAATCGTATGAATACGACCCTCGTTGTGTATCTTGATTAATTGGATTGTTTCTTTGTGAATTCCTATACGAAGGTTTTGTAGATGTGTCTCCGAGTATTCCTTGATCATTTCCTCTAAGAAGAGGAGTTCCTCTAATTCTATGAATTTTTCTAGAATACTCTTTTCTTCAAGATCATTCAAAAAAGTTTCGGATTGCCTAGTGTTCCACCAATTAGTAACCCAGGATTCCAGACTTTTTTGAAAGGAGAGAGAAATCCACCAGGGCAAAAATACTATAGATGCAAGATATAAAAGAGGAGTGAATGCTTTCTTTTTTGCCATTTTTTCATCTGTGAATTGTTAATGAACCCATCTCATTCGTCGACTCTATGTAATCTAATATTTCTCTCACGCATCAGTTCTATTACAAGTTATCAAACCTATGAATCTATTCACTCTTTTTTATTTGTGATTTCGTGGTTAGGCCTTGAATCTAGAAAAGAATACGGAAAAAGATGAAAAATTCGAATGAATATATATGATATGAATAATATGAATAAATAATATAATAAAAATTGTTTCCCTATATCTCAATCAGTCAAATTCGAAGCATATATCTCTTTTCGATGAACGCCCGGAAAAACCACTTTAAATAATGAATATGAATAGTATTCAGATTTTGAGACAAAAGAACTCCTTTTCTATCATTCTCCTTTTCTATCATTATATAAAAAAAACCTCTAATATTTCGAAAAAATTTAATTGACTATGAGTAGTCATCGATAGAATAATTGAGGTAATTTTCTGAAAAATATTGTGAAAAATGAGTGACAAAAAACGACATAAATAAATTGGCTACATTATAAGAGATCCAAATTTTTCGTCATTAAGGAGCACAAAAAGTCTAAAAAGAAGCTTCAAAAAAATTACAAGATATGATCTATCTGAATCTAAAGTTTCAATTCCAACAACTAAAAAGGGGGAATTTCCTTATTTCGAAATGGTTGATTATGAGATTTTCTTTTTTTCTTATTTTTTTATTTAATATTAATATATATAATAATTGAGTCGTGTATGTGTATATTTCGATACATATAAAAGATCCCCCAAAAAGGTTTTTTTATACTTGTTCCATATATGTCTGCTTTGACTCGAATGAATGTTCTGAAGAAACCTCAATTAAGTTATGTTATAGAAAAAGAGGATTCTTGCTTTTTGCCCTCCCGCGAGAAAGCATTAATTTGTCAGCTGATTTCTTAAAATACTTCAATAGGTACACGCAAGAAATAAGCCAATTCAGCAGCTTTTTGTTCCATTTCCCGTGGAGTAAAATTCTCATCAGTACGAGTCAATGGAATGGCTCCCTGGCCTCTGATATCCATATAAAGGACACGACGAGCATAAATACCCTCTTTAACTTCTATTCTGACGGACTGAATATCTTTTATAAGAAATCGGAGAAAGACCCGACGATTTTTTCCAGGGAATCCCCAACGAAAGATACACACTATTCCGTCTTTTCTATCAAATCGATCATAACCACTACCTACATTCCACGAAATTGTGCACCACAAATAGGAGCTAATAAAAAGACCCGCGATCCCATAGAAAGACATCACAATCCCTTGTGGAAAAAAAACTATTTGCTGAGACGGAAATAAAGATATCAAATTTCTACCAAGATAACTCGAGGTTCCAACCAACAAGAATCCTAATGAACCTAAAAAAAGGATAAAAGCCCAGCAGAAATTACTTGTTTTTCGAGCCCCCGTTATAGGTTCTATCCATATATGTTCTGATCGACAACTCATACTTGATCCGGTTGCTTTTTTTGGAATTGGGAGAATACCCCAAATGAATTTGCCGTTTATTTCCGAAGTAACTCGCATCAACTAGCACTAGTTTGATGTGAACCTTTAGGAGTAATTCATTAAATTGGTTAGATCTAAACTAATAACACACCCTTCGTATGACTCACTAAAGATAGCCACATGTATATAGATAGACCAACTTTACAGTTCAGCTATTCGCCGATTCGGGTCTATTTGAAACTAGCTAATAGCATTTTGGGGAGATTTCGACGGAAGCCTCTTATACCATATTTAGCTAAATGGATATCTGTGTTATGATACAAGCGTCAGTTTTGAAAAAAAAAAAGATAATATTTTGCGCCCTCGGCTCTAAACAATCTTGTTTTTTTGAACATGAAGAAATAAAGAAGCCATTGCGATTGCCGGAAATACTAGACCTACTAAAGGGACCAAAACAGAGGGAAAATTAAGAGTTGTCATAGAATGGGCACCTCGATTTACTATTTGTACCTGTTATTATTATTTAGATTTTATTTTATATTTATTATTTATAATATTATTTATAATATAAAGATATCTTATCTTATTATTATTATTATATATAATATATATAAAGATCTTACTTATATCTTATATATATTTATTTAATTTATTTATTATTTATATATTTATTATACTTATATCTTATCTTACTTATATATAATATAGTATAGTATTTATTTATATTTATATTATAATAATTTGACTTGATTATAATTTGATAATTCTAAATTGGAATTATTACTACTTAAAATTTTTATTAATATCTATATCTATTAAGAATTAATTATTAATTAAAAATAATATAAGTATCTACTATCTAAGTCTAAGTGAGTATATAATGTAGTTTTTCATCTTTCTACATGAAAAATTTGAAAGGATATGGATGAGATATTATTTTCTTCATTTTTTGCTCTTGTCTTCGAATTTCATTCACTAAGCAAAAAGTTTTTTTTAATGAATTAGATTCTATTTATATTGATTCAAGGGTTTGTTAGAATCCCATCCAGCAGGGATTCTTAGTCAAAATAGGATTATCGTACGCTATAGAAAGATAAAAAATTCTATACTATATTTTCTAGATTTTAATTTAATTTAATTATATATGACGAGAAGAAGATTTTTTTATTTGCCTAATTTCACGAAAAAAAGAATTTCATCTTTTATCTTGTTAATAGAGACTTCTTGATCAATAATCAGGAATATAGAAAAAGGATCAGATTTCCGATTTTATGTGACTTTTGATTCGTTATACAATTAGATCTTATGTCAACAAAGAAAACCCATTCGTCTCAATTTCACTTGTATTCCGATAAACGAATTACTTGTTTGCTCAAAATAATGGACTTAATGTTCTAATTTTGATTCAAAGGAAAGAAAGTGTGGAGTTGAAATAACTCACTCAGAACGCCTTTTAAAGGATTACGTGGTACGATTAGATCGAATAAACCCTTCTGGAATAAATACTCAGACGCTTGTGAACCTTCGGGTACTGTTTTATTCAATGTTTGTTCAATTACTCTTTTACCCGCAAAGGCAATGTAGGCATTGGGTTCAGCAATAATGATATCCCCCAACATACCAAAACTGGCTGTCACCCCACCAGTAGTAGGAGATGTAAGGATTGGTACATAGAATAACTTTTTATTTGATTGATAATCATATAAAGCAGAAGATATTTTAGCCATTTGCATCAAGCTCAAACTTCCTTCTTGCATACGTGCCCCTCCGGAAGCACACACTATAATAAGAGGTAGAAATTCTTTAGTAGCATATTCAATCAAACGGGTAATTTTCTCCCCGACTACGGATCCCATACTACCCCCCATAAACTGAAAATCCATAACCCCTATTGCTACGGAAATACCGTTTAATTGCCCTATGCCTGTTTGAACAGCCTCGGTTAATCCTGTCTTTCTTTGATAAGAATCGATACGATTTTTATAAGGCTCCTCCTCCGAATGAAATTGAATGGGATCCAGAGAAACCATGTCTTCATCCATAGGCTCCCAAGTACCCCGATCGATCGAAAGTTCGATTCTATCAGAACTACTCATTTTCAAATGATATCCACATTGTTCACAAAGATTCATTTTTGATTTAAAAAATTTCTTATAATTTAATCCATAACAATTTTCGCATTGAACCCACAAATGCTTGTATTTTTGAGTTACATCCAGATTTGTAGAACTTTGTCGTATACTCCTTCCGGCTTTTTTACTACTATTTCCACTTTTACCACAAATGGAACTAGAAATGTAATTGTTACTGGAATTGTCACTACCACTTACAATGTAACT